CCCTTTCATGAGCGGGGACAGAATGAAACGACCATAATAAAGACGCGTACTGTCTACTCTTGATTCAACACATTTCCACTGTAGTGTTCGAGTGGATCCTGCTATTTCCTCTCGAACCATACTAATATTATTATTTGATCAGATCATTGAATCGTTTATTTCTCTTGAAATCCCTTTAATTCTTTTTTTTACACACGTCTTTTTTTGGGGGGTCTACATCCATTATGTGGCATAGGTGTTACATCACGTACGAAACTTAATAGTATACCACTTCTACGAATAGCCCGTAATGCTGCGTCTCTTCCGAGACCAGGACCTTTTATCATAACTTCTGCTCGTTGCATACCTTGATCTACTACAGTACGAATAGCATCTAAAGCGGCTGCTTGCGCAGCATAGGGTGTTCCCCTTCTTGTGCCTTTGAATCCAGAAGTACCGGCGGAGGCCCAAGAAACCACTCGACCTCGTACATCTGTAACAGTTACAATGGTATTGTTGAAACTGGCTTGAACATGAATAACTCCTTTTGGTATTCTACGTCCAGTCTTACGTAAATTAATACGCCCATTCCTACGCGAACCAATTCTTTGTATAGGTTTTGCCATATTTTATCATCTCATAAATATAAATCAGAAATATATAAAAAGATATGGAGATATCCATTTTATGTTAAAACAAATCTTTTATTTTTACATAACCACTCTTTGAGAAACTTTAGAAAGATTATCCTTGTCTCTGTTTATGTCTCGGATTGGAACAAATCACTATAATTCGTCCATGCCTACGGATCAGTCGACATTTTTCACAAATTTTACGAACAGAAGCCCTTATTTTCATATTTCTTACTCCTTACTTTAATTTTTAATCTATTCCTTGGAAGAAAATAAGTCTCTTGTGTGTTTTTTTTTTTTCTTCAAATTGTATCTTTGATGAAAGGGATTTTTTTCAAAAAGAATCTATCTAATCGTTCGAATCTTTGTTCCGAAGTCTATAAATTATACGTCCCCTGGTTGAATGAATAATATTGCCTTATTTTTATTTTGATTCTATCCCCTGGCAGTGTTTGTATCAAACTGCGTCGTATCTTCCCCGAAATATAACCTAGAATTAGATCTTTATTATATAAAATATAAACGGATTCGGAGAGCATACCATTGGGAAATGATTCAGTAATTAAACCTTCATGAATCATTTTTTTTTTCATTCCAGGAAACCTTTTTGAAGTATCAACTAATAGAGGAAGAGTTATATAACTCACCTTTTCTCTCTATTTCACAAATAGGAAGTTAGAAATAAAATTAGGATACCAGAGGAGGATCACCATATATAACACAAAATTTCTCCGCCAATTTTTTCTAGTCTAGCTTCTCGATCTGTCATTATGCCTCGAGAAGTGGAAAGAATTACAATTCCCATTCCACCTAAAATCTTAGGAATTTTTTTATAGTTGGAATAAATTCGTAGACCGGGTCGACTTATACGTTTTAAAATCGTTTTATATATTCCTTTCCTAGTTCTTTTATGGCGCAAGGTTGAAACCAAGAAATTTTTATTACTTTCCTGATGTTTCCGAACATTTTCAATAAAACCCTCTCGTAGGAGTATTTTAACAATGTTTTCGGTGATATTTGTGGATACTATTCGAACCGTTCCATTTTTACTCATGTTAGCATTTCTTATAGAAGTTATTATATCAGCAATAGTGTCTCTGCCCATGACGAATTATAATTATTGGTGCTTCCTAATTTTGATATAATCAACATGTTTTTTTATTTGAATACTTCAAAGTATTCATTATTTAATTAAATTTGAAATTTTTTATTAAATTTTTTATTAAATTTAGTAAAAGTATATGCGTGAGACACAATCTATTAATTGGGTTTATTTCAGATATCCTACTAGAACAATATCCTAATTTGATCTATGACTATGAGTCTTTGATCTATGACTATGAGTCTTTATAATACCTCGGGAGCTAATGAAACTATTTTAGTAAAATTCAACTGTCTCAATTCCCGAGCAATCGCGCCAAAAACTCGAGTTCCTTTTGGATTTCCTTCTTGATCAATGACAACCGCTGCATTGTCATCATATCGTATTATCATACCGTTGTCACGTTTGAGTTCTTTACATGTACGTACAATTACAGCTCTTATTACTTCTGATCTTTCTAGAGGCATATTGGGCACTGCTTCTTTAATTACAGCAACAATAACGTCGCCAATATGAGCATATCTATGATTACCAGCTCCTATGATTCGAATACACATTAATTCTCGAGCTCCACTGTTATCTGCTACATTCAAAAGGGTCTGAGGTTGAATCATATCATTTTTATTTGAATTTCTTATTTCAATGCAAAGAATGAGGAAAAAGAAGAAATAGTATTTGTCTAGAAATAAAGAAACTCCTGGTTGTTTTTTCATCCCTTTTTTATATTTAGTTCTACATCCCTATCCTGAAATAACAAATTGAGTTTTTATAGGCATTTTGCACGCAGCTATTGAAATTGCTGCTCTGGCTACAGTTTCTGAGACTCCGCCCATTTCGTAAAGTATTCGACCGGGTTTAACAACAGATACCCAATATTCCGGAGATCCCTTTCCCGACCCCATACGTGTTTCTGCGGGCCTTACTGTAATAGGTTTATCGGGAAAAACACGTACCCATATTTTTCCACCACGACGCGCATATCGTGTCATTGCTCTTCGTCCTGCTTCTATTTGTCTAGCGGTAATCCAAGCGGGTTCAAGTGCCTGAAGAGCATATCTGCCGAAGCAAATATGATTACCCCGGCAAGATATTCCTTTCATTCTTCCTCTATGTTGCTTACGAAATCTGGTTCTTTTGGGGTTATAGTTGATGGTTTTTTCCCACCTCTACTACAGAACCGGACATGAAAGTTTCTTCTCATCCAGCTCCTCACGAATGAAAGGATTTGATAATATTACAGATGCACATGTATTTAATAACTAATACATTAAACTAAGTAATGGGATTTATTGATATTATATTTCATTTATTAGATAAGAAGCTGTATATACGGTTAGATTTGTCTATTTCTAGATATAGATAATGTTTCTTTTTTATACCAGATCCTTATTTTTTTTACTTTTCTTTTAATAAATTATTGAATCAAGACAATATTGGAATCCAATAAATAAGAAATAAGGGTTTCGCGGGCGAATATTGACTCTTTCCTTTTCTTGCTTTATTCGTAGGATCAATCCACAACCTTTCCGAGTAAAAAAAAAAATTGTTCTTGGTTCATTCCGCCATCCCGCCTGCTCAATCATTTGGATTCTTTTTAATAGAATACTATATAGTCACAGGTTTCGTCGTTCCTATAGCTTCTCCATTAATGATTAGGCCTGAACTCTGCAATGGAGCTCTCAACAAAATCTGTTTCCGAGTCAATCTCCTCAGTTTCTATTAACCGGAAGCTCTTTATTATTTATATATCATTTATTATTTATATATCAATCGATACAATATTAATATTAAACAATATTAAAACAATATGAAATTAATGCTTTATTACACTGCCTTTTATTTATATGAGGTAATTCATAGACCATACATATTGGAATTATATATCATTGATATTTTTATTCTCTCTTTCTATCACCTTTCCATTTATCCGCATCCTTTTATTTTTTTATTTTAAATCCACAATCATATTTTTTTGTTATGGAACAATTTCAGTTGTTACAACTATATGATTGATCCGGTCATATAGTGACTGTTTTTGGGATCTCGACAATATGAAGCAATAAGTTAGTTATTAGTTTTTAATTTTTTTTTTTATAGTAGTTGTAGTTATTGAATTAATATTAGGGATCAGTCTTTTTTTGATCCTACTAAAAACTATAAAGAAAAAACTAACGAGTCACACACTAAGCATAGCAATAAAAAAAAAAAAAAGTTAATTTCTTTTTTATTCAACCTTATAGAATAGAATTCGAATTATTATTTTTTTTTTATTTAACAGAAAAACAGAAAAAGTTTCTAGTTTTTTGTTCTATATATCGCTATATTACTGGATAGAATGACAAGATAAATAAAGGTCTATTATTCTTCATCCACAAATATCCAAATTTTGAGGCCCAGTACTCCATGGATAGTTCGAATTGTATAGGAACAATGATCAATTTTAGCGCGAATTGTTTGTAGAGGAACCCTACCTTCTCTGATCCATTCGACACGTGCAATTTCTTTTCCGTCAATACGTCCTGCAATTTGTATTTGAATTCCTTTTGTATCTGTTTGTTCAGTTAATTCAATAGCTCTTTTCATTGCCTTTCGAAATGAAACTCTATTTCTTAATTGAGAAGCCATATATTCTGCAAGAATATTGGGGTCTCCATAAGGTTTTTCTATTCGTGTGATAGCAATGTTGATTCTTCGGTTCACAGAACGAAATTCTTTTTGTACATTCATCTGTAATTCTTCGATTCCTCGTGTTCGGCCCTCTATTAATAAATTTGGGAATCCAATATGAATTATAACTTGGATTAAATCAATTCTTTTTTGCATTTCTATACGCGCAATTCCAATTCCTTCGAAACCTGAGGATATTTTTTTATTTTTTTGTACATAGTTCTTTATACAATTCCGTATTTTCTCATCTTCTTGTAGACCTACAGAAAAATTTTTTGGTTGTGCGAACCAAAAGGAATGATGATTTTGGGTTGTACCAAGTCTGAAACCAAGCGGATTTATTTTTTGTCCCATATTTTTTATTATATTATCTTTCCATCTATTTTTTTCTAAATATGAATCTAAATCTTAAATTCATCGAAAGATAATTTTGATTTATCTTTTAATACAATTGTTATATGACAAGTTGGCCTTTTTATCGGATAACTACGTCCTCGAGCTCTAGGTCTTAATTTTTTCACAAAAGAACCTCCATTGACTTCGGCTTTACTAATGAATAAATCGGTTTCGTTCAAACCCATATTATGACTAGCGTTTGCTGCTGCGGAATAAACCAATTTTAAAATGGGATAAGATGCTCGATAGGGCATAAGTTCCAATATCATAAGTGTTTCCTCATAAGAACGCCCGCGAATCTGATCAATTACTCTTTGCGCTTTGAAAACAGACATACATATATGTTGAGCTAAAACTTTTACTTCTCCACTCGAATTTGAGTTCTTTTTCTTTATCATAAGGTTATCTCCCGCCAATGAATGATAAGTATCTATTTTTTTTTCAAATTAACGACGAGATTTATTATCGTTTCTCGCATGTCTCGCGAAAGTCAGAGTCGGCGCGAATTCTCCCAATTTGTGACCTACCATACGATCTGTTATATAAATAGGTAAATGTTCCTTTCCATTATGAATAGCGATTGTATGGCCAATCATTTTGGGTATAATGGTAGATGCCCGAGACCAAGTTACTATTATTTCTTTCTCCTCCCTCATGTTGAGTTTTTCAATTTTTCTTGATAAATGATTAGCTACAAAAGGGTTTTTTTTTAGTGAACGTGCCACAGCTGATTACTCCTTTTTTTACATTTTAAAGATTGGCATTCTATGTCCAATAGAATATCTCGATCTAAGTATGAAGGTAAGAATAAATACAATAATGATGAATGGAAAAAAGAGAAAATCCTTTAGCTAGATAAGGGGCGGATGTAGCCAAGTGGATCAAGGCAGTGGATTGTGAATCCACCACGCGCGGGTTCAATTCCCGTCGTTCGCCCATCACATTATTTCAAATTCAAAAAATTCTATTTTCAATATTCCTATTTACGGCGACGAAGAATAAAACTATCACTATATTTTTTCCTTTTCCGACTTCTTCTTCCAAGCGCAGGATAACCCCAAGGAGTTGTGGGTTTTTTTCTACCAATTGGGGCTTTCCCTTCCCCACCTCCATGGGGATGGTCTACAGGGTTCATAACTACTCCTCTTACTACAGGACGCTTACCTATCCAACACTTCGATCCGGCTCTACCCAAACTTTGTTGATTCACCCCAACATTACCCACTTGTCCGACTGTTGCTAAGCAGTTTTTGGATATCAAACGGACCTCCCCGGATGGTAATCTTAATGTGGCTGATTTACCCTCTTTTGCGATCAGTTTCGCTACAGCGCCCGCCGCTCTAGCTAATTGTCCACCCTTTCCAAGCGTGATTTCTATGTTATGTATGGCCGTGCCTAAGGGCATATCGGTTGAAGTAGATTCTTCTTTTAAAAACCTCTTCCCAAACTGTACAAGCTTCTTCCAAAGCATACGGCTTTCTAGATGTATATGATGATATCTAGACAGATGGATCTTTATCTTATATGAATCGTATGATGAAGTACCACATGAGTGGATATATAGGAATCCAAATCTGCCGAATCACTCATGTATGATCTTCTACATCCTAGGTCTCCCCGTTCCATCATCTGGCTTATGTTCTTCATGTAGCATTCAGACCGAATGACTCTATGAAATTACGTCGATACTTCCACATATTACGGGTAACGTAGGAGACATCTCTATTTTTCCCCGGGGGGATCTTTATAATTACCACTGCTTAGCTTTCAATTCGCCTCTGACCATCAAATTAAATGTGAATAACCCGTCCTCCTCTCTTTGAAACAAGGGGCGCTTCCGGTTCTGTGCGTGCTTCAAACAATTTTGTCTTCTCCATATTACCATATCTCTAGAGTCAATAATTTTCTATGAGGAACTACTGAACTCAATCACTTGCTGCCGTTACTCAACAGTTTTCTGTTGAGGTCTATCCCATAGAGGTACTCAAATTGGATCAGTGATTGATTTCTAGGTTTCATCGTAAACCTAATTGGTTACTTCCAATTACGTAAATCAATAGTTCAAACCGCACTCAAAGGTAGGGCATTTCCCATTGATATAGGGACTTCTGTACCAGAAATAATGGTATCTCCAATTATAGCCCCTCTGGGGTGTAAAATATATCTTTTCTCGCCATCCCCATAATGTATGAGACAAATGTATGCATTTCGATTAGGGTCATATTCTATGGTTACGATTCTACCAGATATGTCTTTTTCATTCCGTCGAAAATCGATTTTACGGTATAGACGCTTATGACCTCCCCCTCTATGTCTTGCGGTAATGATTCCTCTGGCATTACGACCTTTACCACAATGATGCTGTCCACAGATCAAATTATTTCGTGGATTGGATTTCATTTGACTGTCTATGGCTCTATTACGTGTGCTCGGGGTAGAAGTTTTGTATAAATGTATCGCCGTGTTATTAAGTATTTTGCTTTAAGTTCTTTTCTCTATAAGAGGTGGAATAGAATAACCCGGTTGAAGCGTAATGATCATACGTCTGTAATGCATTGTATGTCCCATAATAGGTCCTATTCTTCTACCCTTTCCTGGGAGTCGATGACTATTCATAGCTATTACCTTGACACCAAAGAAGAGTTCGACCCAATGCTTTATTTCTGTCCTAGTTGATCCTGATTCGACATTAGAAGTATATTGATTGTTCCCCAATAACCGAATACTTTTTTCTGTAAATACTGCATATTTGATTCCATCCATAACTCCATTTTCTTCCCTATGAGTTCCAGTATCGATAAGAATTCTAGTTCTTACTGTTCATATGTTATGGTATGAATATACCATACCAATTCGTTATGTATGGATGATGAGATTCCATTGATACAGAGCCAATTCCAATAGACTTATTGAACGTTCCCATTGGCGTGCATCCAGCAGGAATTGAACCTACGAATTTGCCAATTATGAGTTGGGCGCTTTAACCATTCAGCCATGGATGCTTAACAGGGCTCATTGTACATCGTGAATAACCAAATTCCAATTGAAATGAAATCTTTAGGAGGAATCAATGAAAATCTTTAGGAGGAATCAATGAAACGATATCAATTCAAATCCTGGATCTTCGAATTGAGAGAGATATTGAGTGAGATCAAGAATTCTCACTATTTCTTAGATTCATGGATCAAATTCGATTCAGTGGGATCTTTCACTCACATTTTTTTCCACCAAGAACGTTTTATGAAACTCTCTGACCCCCGAATTTGGAGTATCCTACTTTCACGTGATTCACAGGGTTCAACAAGCAATCGATATTTCACGATCAAAGGTGTAGTACTGCTTGTAGTAGTGGTCCTTATATCTCGTATTACCAATCGAAAGATGGTCGAAAGAAAAAATCTCTATTTGATGGAGCTTCTTCCTATACCTATGAATTCCATTGGACCCAGAAATGAGACATTGGAAGAATCTTTTTGGTCTTCCAATATCAATAGATTGATTGTTTCACTCCTGTATCTTCCAAAAGAGAAAAAGATTTCTGAGAGTTGTTTCATGGATCCGCAAGAGAGTACTTGGGTTCTCCCAATAAATAAAAAGTGTATCATGCCTGAATCGAACCGGGGTTCGCAGTGGTGGAGGAACCGGATCGGAAAAAAGAGGGATTCTAGTTGTAAGATAGCTAATGAAACCGTAGCTGGAATTGAGATCTCATTCAAAGAGAAAGATAGCAAATATCTGGAGTTTCTTTTTTTATCCTATACGGATGATCCGATCCGCAAGGACCATGATTGGGAATTGTTTGATCGTCTTTCTCCGAGGAAGAAGCAAAACATAATCAACTTGAATTCGGGACAGCTATTCGAAATCTTAGGGAAAGACTTGATTTGTTATCTCATGTCTGCTTTTCGTGAAAAAAGACCAATTGAAGGGGAGGGTTTCTTCAAACAACAAGGAGCTGAGGCAACTATTCAATCAAATGATATTGAGCACGTTTCCCATCTCTTCTCGAGAAACAAGTGGGGTATTTCTTTGCAAAATTGTGCTCAATTTCATATGTGGCAATTCCGCCAAGATCTCTTCGTTAGTTGGGGGAAGAATCAGCACGAATCGGATTTTTTGAGGAACGTATCGAGAGAGAATTGGATTTGGTTAGACAATGTGTGGTTGGTAAACAAGGATTGGTTTTTTAGCGGGGTACGGAATGTATTGTCAAATATTCAATATGATTCCACAAGATCTATTTTCGTTCAAGTAACGGATTCTAGCCAATCGAAAGGATCCTCTGATCAATCCAGAGATCATTTCGATTCCATTAGAAATGAGGATTCAGAATATCACACATTGATCGATCAAACAGAGATTCAGCAACTAAAAGAAAGATCGATTCTTTGGGATCCTTCCTTTCTTCAAACGGAACGAACAGAGATAGAATCAGATCGATTCCCGAAATGCCTTTTTGGATCTTCCTCAATGTCCCGGCTATTCACGAAACGTGAGAAGCAGATGAATATTCATCTGCTTCCGAAAGAAATCGAAGAATTTCTTGGGAATCCTACAAGATCAATTCGTTCTTTTTTCTCTGACAGATGGTCAGAACTTCATCTGGGTTCGAATCCTACTGAGAGGTCCACTAGAGATCAGAAATTTTTGAAGAAAAAACAAGATGTTTCTTTTGTCCCTTCCAGGCGATCGGAAAATAAAGAAATGGTTGATATATTCAAGATAATTACGTATTTACAAAATACCGTCTCAATTCATCCTATTTCATCAGATCCGGGATGTGATATGGTTCCGAAGGATGAACCAGATATGGACAGTTCCAATAAGATTTCATTCTTGAAAAAAAATCCATTTTTGGATTTATTTCATCTATTCCATAACCGGAACAAAGGGGGATACACGTTACACCACGATTTTGAATCAGAAGAGAGATTTCAAGAAATGGCAGATCTATTCACTCTATCAATAACCGAGCCGGATCTGGTGTATCATAGGGGATTTGCCTTTTCTATTGATTCCTACGGGTTGGATCAAAAAAAATTCTTGAATGAGGTATTCAACTCCAGAGATGAATCGAAAAAGAAATCTTTATTGGTTCTACCTCCTCTTTTTTATGAGGAGAATGAATCTTTTTATCGAAGGATCAGAAAAAAATTGGTCCGGATCCACTGCGGGAATGGTTTGGAAGATCCAAAACTAAAAACAGCGGTATTTGCTAGCAACA